CTTCTGCCCGAAGCATTTCTACATTGCTTCAAGCTTCTGGGAATTCTCTCTCCTGCACTACCGGCTAGCTTCCCAACTGGCATTCTGGTTTTCTTGTTTTTTGATCTGCTTTTTCTGATCCTATCTACCGTTGGCTCTCCATAATAACTAACAAGATTCAGTGGGAACTCTAACTGTCCTAAGGAGCATCACTCCACTACCAAGCTTGCTATCAACATGGGGACTAGCGCCTTATCTTCCTTTGTGAAGCCTATTTCGTTTATGGACTCCATTCCCCCTTTTCCGCATTAGGGAAAACGTCTTGTACAACGGAGGGCAGCTATTCAATAGCTCTCAGAGAATCTTACTACAACTCTCTTATTGGGGCCTACTCTTCTTCAAAAGAATAAAGTCTCCTCCATGGACATCCTTTTTGAAAAGAGGGAAAGAGAAACTAGCTAACGAAGGCGATTGAGAATGCTTTAAGGGACCAACCACCCCACTCATAGAAAGATTTCGATTCGGGTAGAGCTGGTTGAAGAACGCAGCGGGAAATTCAATTGCAGCCCTGCTTGACCACATAGAAGCCCGAGCGGAGAGGTACCTTACCGAGATAGGTTGGTGGTAGGTCAGTGCCATCCCTCTCGTGTTTCCGAATATATATCTTTCTCAGTCTCTCTCCAGTTCTTGTCTCAGAATCGAATCTCCATCTTTGTCACAGCTAGGGAAGGGGAGCCGCCATAAGCCTCAAGCCACAAGCCTGTAACCAAGAGCCAGTCACCACAAGCCATAAGCCTCTCATATTTAGCCTACCAAGTCCTGTCTTTTCGTACTACGTGACTCCTCATTATCATTATAGTCCTCGTACACAGCAATAACTTTGACCCTTACTTTCTAACTGATTCCTACGCTTTGCAGTACTTCCTGATTTAGCGCCCAACAACTCAGTAAAGCTCCCATCATGACCGCTAGCGTCTTTGCTCTTCCCCTACTATGAAGAGGGTCAAAAGTGTCTTTCTCCATTCTCTCCATTCCTTCTACTACTCTTTCCTTTCGTGTATGCGGTCCTCACAAATATCTTTCTCCCCTACGCCCTTCCCGAAAGAAAGTGGAATTCCTAATCCGCTTGCTACCTTACGAGAAAACAAGAAGAGAAAGGTAGCCGTTTGAGTCGAACAACAAGGAATTGATTCCAAAGCCTGTACCCGAAACCGAACTAACGGTTTAGTATATCTAAGCCCTTAGACCTAGCTTAAACAACGAGTTTTTGTCCATCCTGTATAAGCTTTAACTAAGGCGTTCGCTTCCCTTTAGAGCGACTACCCGAAGATTTTGTTCACGACCTACTTGCCCTAGAGTACCTTCTCTTTTCCCTCCTCCGTCTTTGGCTCTGGTGCAAGCTCCGGTATTTAATGATTCTCTTTTCCTGTCGATACGGACTCGGGATCGGGACAAGGGATGCGCTTTCCCCTTTCTCTTAGATCTAGCCTTTCCATGCCACGAATTCAAAATGGATGAGTCCTATTGGAATCAATCCAGAGTCCGAGCGAGGAGCTGAACCATGAGAGAACCTTTTCACATTCATTCGACGGAAACATCTTTGAAGAGAACTTCCACTGCAAGGAATCTTCAACCAAGCGGGTAGGGCTCTGAGTCCGGGGATCAATCACATGGGCCTGCTCGCGCTCGCTCCAATCTCATTTGATTCCTCTGCTTCCACTTTGAACATTTCACAACCGCTTCTGTCACACGAGACTGGGTGAAAGCCACACCTCTGCTGGGAGGAAGAGTTCTAGTTAGACTGCCAGGATGAGAAGAAGGACTTCCCCCGAAATGCCATTCAGATGGATGAGAAGGAGCGGGACCTTCCACCACCAAACTGACCTCAACCTCAAGGCGGAGCTGCCATTCATATGATTAAGGTCTGGACTCTAACCTCACCCGAACCCAAGTGGAAGGGGTCAGCTGCCATGTTGATGATCCCGTCGTGACTTCAACCTCAACCGCGCCCAAGGTTAAGGATTAAGCGCACCCTTCCTGTGACCTTTGAGACCTAGGTGGCACTGCACCTTGCCTTGGAACTGAGTCTTCGGGTTGGCCTTCTGACTTGGTTGGACCTGGGCGAGGACTCTTGAACCTGTTGGGTTGGACGAAGACTCCGAAAGAAGACAGACGGTTCAGTAGCAATAGAGGCTGCTGCGGCTACGATAGCGATAGCAATCTCGGCCATCCTATCTTTGTTTGTGAAAGGCGATTATGCGATCTGATGGTTCTTTCTGAGCTACTGAGTGAATGAGTAGTCCCTTTGTGGACTAGGAAATGAGGGAATTCGCTTCCGGCAGGTTGATTGGAGCGAAGGGAAGTCTTTGATTGGGAGGCCGTTAGGCCGACTCTTTAGTGGGATTGAGGGGCCGAAATCCCTTCTGTTAGGACCGTTCATTTAGGTCCTTTGAGCTACGCCAGTACATGACTGAGTGAATTCTTTGAGGACTGGACTGGGGACGAGAAAAACAGTCCAGAGTAGAATTGAGTTCCCGTAATACAGAACGAATCAGTGAATACTTAATGAAATGCCTGAAAAGAGCTTTTTAGTTCTTAAAGATGTGAAACAAAAGTTCTCAAATGGTCGACGCTCCATTAGAAAGAAAGTTGTCAAGTTTGCTTCAAAAGGCTAACTAATTCTTTCAGGTTACGTGAAACTGAATCGGAATCCTCGGTTGGAAAGAGGGAAGAAAGAGAAGTAGTAAAAGCTTACTTTTCCTAAGCGAAGGCAAGGCAGCGAGTGAAGGTTACGTGAAACTGAAGCCTTTGGAGGGGGATCAAAAGGCTAATCAAATTCTTGTTCAGAGCCCTCTGCTTGTCTTTAGAAAGATTATTTCAATTGGTTCAGTCATTAACCACTACAGCGCAAGACGTAACGAAAGAAGGAAACCGTAATCCCTACAGTCAACGGCGAGGAAGAGGGAAGCTACAACCTCATAAGAGGGAATAAAGAGAGAGATTCGAAATAAGAAAGGGTCTAGTTCATGAAGGTTCTCCAAATTCAAGGAATGGAAAGCAGAAGTCCTTTCTCTTGTTGACCAAGAAGTAGTCCGTCAAAGGCCTGACTATATTCCTGACGAGAAGAAAGAAGAAAGCCCAAGGAAGACCAGGCTCCGCCCCAGGTAGGAAGTGGTCGAGAATGCCAGCGGCTAGTTGGACAAGCGTTCTGCAAGTAACTCCTCTTTTTGAGCGGTAGAAAATGATCTGGAATCGGAGGACTAGTCTCGGCAGCATCTTTGATCACTTCGTCATCTAGCTCAATCAGTCTTCCTTTGACCACAATCATGTTAGTCTCGGGATCTTCCCATCCAGTGGGTGGAGGTATTACCGGAGATTCGTTACAAGCTTTGAAAAATCTGGACTCGAATTGGGATTCACAGCCCTGCTGATACTTTGGTGGGCGGAATGCTCTATCGAAGTCTTCTGGCCAGGGTTCCTTCATCGTACTGGACTGTGAGCCAGTCTTATCCACGTTCATGGGTGGTGAGGGATTCTTTGCTTCTTCCTCATATGGGGTAAGAATACCAGTGACGGAGTGGGATCTGGCGAATCCTTAAGTGGATACAACACAAAGTAATAAAATTTCCCAGAAGGCTCACCAAGGAGACCTTTTAGGTTTGTCTTCTGTCTCCGTAACAAATGGTCCATTCACTTACGGAAAGAGAAAGAGTGTTCTGCTCAACATACTAAGTAAAGGTGGATGTGTGCTCGCCAGCTAGGTCAGATTGGAGCAAGATACCCAGCTTTTCTGCTTTCTCGGGTTCAGTCTCTTACGAGGAACTATGAATTCTAGTTTCAAGTAGGAATCTTCAAAGACGATGGAAATTGCCATCACATCTATCTCCCACTTCCTTTTCCTCGGCTAGTGAACCTTTGAGACGTCGATGCGAGCACTCGTTACTTTGCTTGGGGTTGGCCCATTCCTACGGACTTTCGAATGAGTCCTGCTTTTCGAATTCTGAAACCTTGGCACTTTTAAACGAATCTTGACCTGTCAAACGAAACTTTCCACTTTTGGTACGGGCGCATCGTGCTTCTTTTTAATTCAAATGGATTTTCCAACCGGAGAATGAGAATCATCACGATCAGCGGACTTCGCCTTCCAAGAAACCACTGGTCAATCCCGAATCTATAGGTACCCCGAATAGCCAGATCCAGATAAAGGGGGCCGTGTACGATAGTCAGAAGCTGGACTCTACGATCTGTCCTCGAGCCAGAGAGAGTAGACGACTTTCCACATAGAAGAAACCAGGATAGTCAATCTCGGGACAGTTGAGATTCCCAGGGAAGTCAGAATCGGAGTGAGTCTTCAGAGCAGAGTCAATCTCAACTACGCTAAATAAGGATCGATTTGATGTTATAGATTCCTCGAAGTCAGCTACGTTGTTCGTGTATGGGAACGTCTTCCCCTCTACCACATAGATGGAAGAGGAAATGACAGCCCCGAATCGAAAAAGTCAACTTATGCTGTCTCGCACGCTTCGGCTTACATACAGGAGAACGTCAACACAGGAGTTGGGGGATAGACCGACCCATGCATATGTTCACGCTCTTGACTCCAATTCCTAGATCATAGCTACTAGAACTCTTAGCTCATAGCCTATTAGCGCATAGCTTCCTAGCGCGGAGATACTAGAAAGAATAGATAACAGAGCGACTGGCTAACAGACCAGAGCAATAACTCATAGTCGGATGATAGAGACCTTATATTACTAGAAACGGAACCTCAGATGACTTAGCGATTGGCAAGGAGAGAAAAAAGAAGCAACGGGGTTGGGGGTAGTCCTGCCATTCCAGCCAGTACAGACATTCCACCTGTGCCCGCAAACAAGGGACGGACGCATTCATCCAGTCCAATTCACCCTCTTGGTTGGATTGATTGGCTCTTACTTAAACAGACACCCTGGGGGGAAGGAGCTTCGGCAGCTAACAAAGCAAACCATTGAACGCTCCAGTCCTTACTCGAAGCCTTGACTTGGTTCAACGAATGACCCTGCGCTATGCCTTCCCTTAGCAGCATTCCGCGGCAGGAAATCCAGCGTTGGATAAACAAGCATTTGGTGGATATGCCAGCTTGGGCTTTCCTATCACAGAAGATACCAGGGAGGCACTAGCCACCACAGCTTCCTTGGATGCTAGATAACAGCTCATGGCTACAACTCCGAGCCGCCAGATCGACTAGCTTCCCTTGCTGGGTTAGTTACGGGCTCTATCCCTTCAGCGGCTATCGACTAATAGAGACTAGCTTCCTGGACTCATAAAACCTAGCTTCCTTAGATGCCAACGCCTAGCTACCTGAGCCTGCTAGCTTCCTTGACTGACTCTGTCACCTTGACTGGGCAAGCTACCAACTGGCTGGTTACGTTACTTGACCTGGCTCTAAACCTTCGAACTGAAGCTGCTTCAGCAGCAACCGAATCGAACTGATTGGCCGCACCCGCTCCTTAATGACCTGACAGTTCTATTAGAAACTGGCTTAGTCCCTTTAGTGGCAGAACAAGGGCGGGGAAAGACCTTCAAACCAGTGCCGTAATGAGACTGTTACGAAAGACCTTTTATTTTAGAGAGGCTCTTAAACGAGGGATTGAAAAGAAGAGACCGAAGCAAGACTCGGACAGGAGATTAAAGAAAAAGACCAATTGTTGACTACTCTGATTACTCCATACGGACCTTCGGAGACCTCATGCCTTGATAAGGAAAGAGGAGAGGAAGCGAAAGCTGGTTTTTTATCCCTTGCTTGACCTGCTGACTTGAAACTATTTAAACACCCTGGAGAGTCTCGCTCTGAAAAAGAAGGTTCTAATGAATCCGAAGAAAACGGCACATTATGGCCATGATCGGCTAAAGATCACTGCCATCTCACGACTTGGATTCGAACCAATCAAGCTACTTCCCTTTAGTAGATCGTGAGTGGGTCTGTCGTCCTCCTCATTATAGTCCTCCTAAAATCAATAGCATTTCGTCGGAATACATCCTGTCTTTTCACCTTAGTAGTCCTATGCATAGTCAGTACTATAGCCCCAATCATGGCTACTAATAAAATCAGACTAGAAACCAAAAACCAGACGGAATAGTAGGTATAAAGTAAATTGCCCAATGTTTCCAAATTAGTCCAACTTCGTACCTTTCCGGCATAAACCGTATATCTCAGAGAGGTCGTATTTCTTTGGGTTGGTAGTAATGGGATGCTCTCATTATCTAAAATGAAGAACATTTCCCACCAAAAGATCAGTCCAATAATACCACTCACTGGTAAATAGCGCAATACTTCTTCGTGAATCTCTGCTATTTGAATATGGAACATCATAACAACGAAAAGGAATGAAACGGCTATAGCTCCTATATGAACTACTGGGAAGATCATAGCGAAGAAGTCGAGACCTAACAAAAGAAGTAAACCGGAAGTGTCGCGAAAGACTAGAATGAGAAACAAAACGGAATGTACAGGATTTTTAGCACGTACAACCATCAAACCAGAGACCAAAGCAGGACTTGACAAAACAGAAAGTATCATGGTACGTCGTTCTTCCCTGAAATGGAACTTTCATGCTAGTTCTTACTCCAGCATGAAAGTCGATCTAGTACGACCAGCGCGGTTGTTCTTATTTCATTTTCTTCTTCCAAGCCATTCTTAGAAAGCACTCACTGAGTTACTTACGGAATCTCAAATCTCTCGACGCCGAGAATCTTTTATGTGTCCAGGTCGATCAGAGGTTCGGCTTCCTTCTCCCCCACCTTTTAGCGTTCAGGGCCCCTGATAAAATAAAGAAACCCGAAATCAAAAAGAAAGAAGAGAAATTGGGCCATGTTTCCCGAGAGAGGCCGCCTTCTCTCAGGCCAGCAGTCTTCTACTTCTAGTCGACTGCTCTATGACGGGCTTCCCTGTTTCCTGGGCTCTGCTCGCTCGTCTACGCTCCGACCCAGCAAGTAATAATTGAAAAACGATGTTTCCTTGCCTGCATTAAGATTTAAAACTTGTCGTCAAAAAAAAAAGGCAATCAATCAGAATCAAGAAAAAAAATGGAAATAGTGAATCAAGATCTAGATGGATCCCTATCTTTATCTCTATCCACGGGGATACCTATCTATATGGAGAGAGATCTATCTATGAATCGATCTAGACTATCCTCTATCCGGATAGAAATGTCCCTATGAGCGATTACGCCGATCTTTATATGTTTTGGCCACGTCCGTTTCCGCTACAAAGAAGAAGGTTTGGATCTTTCAATCTTATGTCGTGAGGGATGTGACCTATGTTAGGTCCATAAGATACCACAGCTTTTGGTGTTCTATGATTCACCTCCGAATAATGAGTAGGTAGTTCGATCCTTTTCATTTTTCTCTTCATAGTAAACTGATGGGGGGATGCGGAGCAATAGGTCGACTTCCTATATAAAGAAGAGTTGTAAACTATAGGACTTCTTGTTCGAGTAGGAAGATTTCGGTTTTTCTCGTTCCTTCTCTTCGATAAGAATAGGGATTTGAAATGATACAAATTCCTCTTCATTCTGTTGTGCTCAGCGAAGAAACTGCCTAAGCATACTTTTTCGGATCCAAACTTCTTTGTTCTTTCTAAGTCTTCTTCTTGCATAGAAGAACGCAACTGTTGCAAAAACCGGGATTTTAGTAGTAGGCGGCATCCCCTCTTAGTTTTGAGTAGGCGGAACCATTCTGTTTTGGTTCTTCTCCACATTCTTACCGGGTGATCAAGGAATTTTCCTATGATTTTTTCAACTGATATTTCGATATAGAAAGATCTCCTTATTTCTTCACCGCGGGTTCTCCCATCATTTTCTTGAAAAGAGATTATATCACCGTGGGAGACTTTCAAATGAGTAATGCTAACTATTCCATTATTCACACAAACCCTTCGATGACTTATCGGCTGCCTTGCTTGAGGAATAGTTTCACAAAAATGGAGACGAACCGGAATAACGTCCGATCTTGTTTCTGGATTGAGTGGAAAAGGGATATATGAAGTGCGTTCTGTTCCTCTGTGCATCTCTGTGATGGGTAAATCCCCATGAAAAAGGGGCAACTTTCGTGTAGTTTGTGATTGGATGTAACTGTTAAGATTTTCTCTCGGATAAATCTTTCTCTTAATAGATCTCTTCTTGTTCCTCAATCTTCGGAGAATGCGGCGTTGTATTATAGTAAGTTCTCTGTTCCAAACATTTCCTGAAAGTAGACGACAAGTTTTAAATCTTAATGCAGGCAAGGCATATCTCGTTGAATCAGTCTTTTTCGCCACATCGCGTATAACGGGAATCGAACCCCCTCTGCTGCAGGCGGGCGGATGGAGAATGTCCTACTTCGATCCAGCAACTTGTTAGGAGTAGGTTTTGGCTTGCCTTGGGGACATGAGTGAGTGCAAGGCCCGGAAAGGGGAATACGGTCTGTAAGCACCGAAAAAGATCACGTCCATTTGTGGATTGCCCGCAGTCGGGTGTTGGGTTGGGTTTCAAGTCTTTAAAGTATACAATCTAAATGGATGAACCCTGTCCTACATCTATATGTTGAAAAGGTAGTAACGAGGTTCTCGTCCTGCCTTTTCTTAATAGATAGAGGTTTTTGGACCTTTTATCTCAACAACGTCCAGTACAGGGAACTGATCTCTTAAACCTAGCTCACGAGAAAGAATAACGAGCCTCACGCCTTAGAGAGGGGGCAGGAAAGGCAAGTAAAGTAGGTAGACTTGAATTGAATATTGAATTGAGCCTTCAACTCTGCCTTTCACTCGTCCCACGTTTTGATCGAGCATCGACCATTCCGAATGTCCTCCATCTTGGTCCGCCACCAGAGCTTGGCATCTCCATCAAGATACATGAACTAGTTGCGGCTAGCTAACTAGCTGATAGAGATGATGCTGCCTACGAGTCTAGAGAAGCTAATGCCGTGCCTTACTTATAGGGACAAAGGCGACGGAAGGCAGATGCGACTAGCCCTTTATGGTATGGCGCAACTAGTTCTACTTGCCCTTGTTAGCTTCTTAGGCCGTTGGTTGTGAATAGCTCTCCGACTCGAAGTTGGATCGACTGGTTCACTGGGCTTGGCTGGTTCCACAACAACAAGACAGACTGACTAGTCAAAAAAGTTAGCTAGACCGAACGTGACGCTTGCCGATCGTGGAGAAGAGCAGAAGCAATGAATAGTTCGCTTTCCACGATATACCAATTTGGACACAAGGGGGCCGGTGCTCTTTGTTTGTTAAGTTAGAAACCTTTCTTAACCTGATCCGTCTGGGGTCGGTCCAGCGTTGGTTGTATCCTTTCTTCTTTTGTTGGATTGATCTCTCCTGTTCTGCTACGGGCTGCAAGGAAGTTTCATTGCATCTTGAAACGGGTGCTTGTTTTTGAGAAAGGTTTCCTCTTTGGTGCCTCTATGCTAATTCCGATACGAGTTGATCTTGTAAGAAGTGTCGTCTCTCTTTTCTCGGTCCAGCGTTGCCTTCCCCGTCTGCGGTCGGTCCATCCAGCTACGATGGGTGCTTTTTGAGATAGATGGTTGCGAACCGTGTAAGCGAGTTTCAAGTAGTTTATAAGATAGCGTCAAAGCTATTACACACCGACTTTTGCTCTACTAGCTATTTCATATGGAACTTGCTCTTTGCTGATTGGATTGATTCGATTGATGAAGCCATGGATGCAACCGATGCTTGGGGAATGAATGCCTTGGGTGCCGCATCTATTCAACGTCCCTCCGGCCTACCTATCGACCGCCTCGTCTCAATCCAAGAGGTTGCAGCAGCCGGCATGCCTTCCCCTCCCTCCTCGAGTAGGTATCTTCCAACCAACTCTTCCATTGACCAAAACACAAATTCTTTAATAACAAGGAAGAAGAATGGAATTCCGACTCACACTTGCCCGTAACTTGACTCGCCTATTCTATTACGAATTGGTGGACTCGAAAGGCGTTCAAGACGCGAACTAAGAGAAAGTGGGCAAGACGCCAAGCAACGAACTTCTAGCACGACCTTGTTGGAGTTCAACCCTCCAGGTTAGCCATCAAACTCAATCCCATGTAAGAAGTCAAACCCAGTGAGAATTCCAGGATTCGAATCAGTTCAAGACTTCGGTTCTCAGTTCACGACTTGGTTTTGTTCCTCATCTTTAGCAAGCCCGCCTCAGCGGGACAGACCAGTCCTGCGCTTGTTAGGTAGGGAGATAGTCTTGGTTTAGCTTGACTAGTTGAGCGAAGGGACCCATTTGAGTATGGGGCCCGAGTGGTACTCCTTAGTCTACTGGAAGTGCATTAAGGACTTCTTACCCTTTTGATTCCACGAGCTAGCATGATGAGTTCATCAGACTATTTCAATACCAATAGAGGACAATCTCCCGAATCCTTCTTTTTCTTCTTTGTAACTTGAAGCTAAACTCCTTAAGGAAGAAGAGCTAAAGTAAGGAAGCGAAGCTGCTTTCCTCAAGGCCGCTATTCCTGACTTTAGGAATAGAGTAAGGCCTTTACCTAAACCTCGCACGTGGGGGATAATCGCACTAGTATATCCCTCCGAGTGGGACAAGGATTCCTAAGGCTCACTTTTTTCTTTATGAAATTCTCGTCCTATTTCCCGATCGGTATATTGTCTGTTTTTGCCGGTGAGCGCTTCGATAGCAATTCCCTTCTTGGAATCAGTTGCTGTCTACGGTCTTCGGTCAACTCTCGTCTATCGCTCGCATCTGTCCTATTCAGTCAGTCAATCCGGTGAATCGCTTTCCGTTTCTCTTTTGCTTGCCTAGGAGCTCTTGTCTGAAAAGACGAATACGAGTATCTTGATTTCCCTACGGAACTGAATTCCAGGGCCTTGACTTTCACTCCTTTCCTACTTGAGATAGATCTTATCCTTACTTGACTGCCAATCCGCTTGAACACTGAACTGACTTACTCAACTACTTCCCCGCTCTCCCCTTTCTCCGTTCTGTAGAAATGGAATCTCAGGTTGAACTGAACTTATTCAATGGATTGTGGGTCAGTCAAGTAACGAGGAATGCCAGTAGGAGTTTCCGTCCCTGCTGTCCGTAGTGAACCTTGAAAGCAGTCTAGGAGCGAATTCGGTAGGAGCTGCTTGCCCAGTCAGAAAGCTAGGCTCCGTCGAAGGAGAAAGATCGAATCTCAGGCCAATAAGCTACGAAACGAATTAGACAATGGGTGATGCAATTGCGAATCCTTCTCAATAGAAATTATATATGAATTGGTCCGGTCAAGTAAAGAAATGAAATGCTCCAGTTTCTACAGAACGGAGAAAGGGAATGCTTTAGTTAAGGAAAGCTTCTACGCCCGAAAAGCATTCTTCATCGACAGTGGAGTGGGCACGAGTCTAGTCAGCGAAGGAGAAGGGGAGGAACGCGACAAAGCAGATCTGGACTTGAGTTCAGAAGTTCCGTCGATGTAGGCGGTGAAGAGCAAGAAAGAAGACACATTTCTAATAAAATACGTAATTCGAAAGGTGAAGCCGCTAAAGGGGTGTGAAAAGGAATGAGAGATGTTAGGCGGGGCGAGAAAGAGTCTCAAGATAGATTTTCCATCGATGAGTCAAGCTCAAGATCTCATGTTGGGGGTGCTCCCGTGCCTTGTCCATCATCAAGAAGAGATAAAATGACTCCCACTACTGCGCCAGCTCCTCTTGTTGGCGGTTAACACTACCTATGTTCTAGTTCTGTCTGGACGGGGTAGAACAAGGAGGATGGAATTGCGTCCGCGAGAACCTGCATCTCAAAATCTCTGTTTTTTCATTTTCTTCTTTGTCTTCGAATTCCTCACTCGGAACTAGGAGAATTGGAAAGAAAGGAGTCCTTGTAACCTATATAAGACATTAGAAAATTCTTTTTAACTTCAACCGGGATTCGTTGCACCACTTTTCCTATCTTTATCCTGCAGTTTCACCACAGGAGCACTGCGATCTTGCCTTCCGATCTTGATGAATCTACTTTTTACCGGTTGCTGAGGAAGTGAGATACGTAGCCAGATAAAATCAATTACCAAGTATAGGTATTATCCTTGTTTCAAACGAATGGGATTCCGTCGATACCCGAGGATTAAAACCAAGGTCTTTCACCAGGTTTTTTAGTATTCAACTTGACCTTTCCGGGAAGATAGGAAATGCATTCATGAAGGATTCTTTCGTAAATATTTAGACTTTCCAAATTGCATTTTGTGTTGAGGTTAGCTTTGCTTTCCTGATCCGTTTCTCCGGAACAAAACTCAGGCGCTTATGAACTCGGTCACAGGCGCTTAACCTGACAAAGTAGTCTCATCCGAACAAAAGCAGTCAGTTCTTCCTATCCGAAAGAAGGACATTGTTACAACAGAATACGGGATCCATCATGGAGTATGAACATTTTTTGCTCCTGACCGGTATACTACACACAAATCAATATACAGGATCCAGCGAATCTCCATCCATTTCAGAGGAAATTCTTCTTGTTTACCGACTGGGAAGCAAAGATAACGAGTAAAGGAGCACTTCAGAACTAATTGGAACCAAAGAAAGAACCTGAAATAACAGAGTACATTTCAAGTGATCCAATGAGAAACTTAGCAACCAACCTATACTTAAAGTCGATCTTTCGGGGTGAGGGCTGACCTTGAACTGGCCAAAAGCCTCTAACTCGCGATCCAATTCTTTTCTTCGCGCTTAGAAGTGGGCCTGAGATTCTCAATTTCATGGGGAGGACTTCCCTTTCCCACTAATCCAGTGCACGCTGTTCTAATCGGAATTGGAACCAGAACCCCGTCAGGGGCAGGCTCACGTTTTCACTAATCAAGCAAGAGCCATTGCGAGCCTTTTCCTGACGAAATCGATAACTAGCGGAGAATGCCCACTGCGGCGAAGGAAAGGCAATCTTCCGAGCAACTTCTTTCTATCTGTATAAGTTATTTATGAGAGCTGCGGCTGCGGAGGATGTGAACCGATCGTACGGAGCTGCCTATGCCCTTTCTTTGGGTTCGTTTTGCCTATGAAAATAGAAAAGTCAAACAAACTTCCCTCTCGCCTGTGCTTCTGCCCTTATGAATGCCGGATCGTGAGGATCTTACTTTATCGAAGCCAAACCTGGAGCTCAATAGACTCTCCCCCTACCTGAGTCAACTTGCTTACTAGCCGCCCTGCCTTGGACAGCAGCTTGCAACAGCCGATTCTCTGTACTCCGTCTGTCAAAGATCCGATTCGCTAGACTACAACTAGTTGATGAATGTGCTCTCTCACTATGTTTAACACGATTGGACAGAGCGAAAGAACAGAAAGAGGGAAAGGTGGGGTACCTTTCTTGTAGACTCAAACCACTCGCTTAGACAGCTAAGTTTGTATTGAAAGGCCGAGGGCCTTGAATCACAATATGGATTGGTGTTCCGATTCGAATCTCGCTGTTTAGGCCTCGGAGACGAAATACTATCCGACACACATAATCATTGTAGTAATTGCCTTGGTCCAACCAAGAAAGACATGGGACTTTTTGGGCGTAGGAATGCAACACATTCCATTCTTTTCGGTACCCACGATTTAAAAAGATCAAAGATGGATACTTACGCTTCAATACTACTCACTTACGCAAGGATACATGAAGGAAGAAATACACCTTGAAAAGTCAGAAAAGAAACAAAGGGAACCGTTAATCCTTACTTTTTTATTAAAAAGGGGAGCCCACTACTTATATAATATGTAAATACGCACCATGCCAAATGTGTCCGAAGAAGAAGAGCAAACGAAGCGAATACCAGTCAATCCCACGAGCTATCCATTCTTCTTGGATTCGGATTACGCCTTAAACGAATCCCGTGCGTTCTAATCCCCTACTATACTCTTTCTTCCTCGCCTCCTAACCCTAATTTCTCATTCCTTTCATTCAATACTGGAGCACTGAGATACTTCGCATTCTAACCGGGACTTTCTCGTAGATAGATGCGCTTAGTTAGGTACTTACCTGAAGGCAGGAGAATGAGAAAGATCGATGAGAAGGCTGTTTAAGAAAATCAGACATCTTTCGTGTCAAGCAGGATCACTAGTCTAGTAGGAATCAGATGCCAACAATGGTCCTACAAAGGGCAAAGACCAAAGAAAGAGGAAATGATTCCAATTCCAGCTTCTGTCCCAGATGAAGTTGTTCTTGTTAGAATAGATGAAGTTAGCCAAGGACCTAATTGTTACGGGTCCGAGCGGGAACCTTCTATTAATGAAAGCCCTTCTAAGGAAGAACTCCCTTGTTTGCAGGGTGCTTTCGCGCCTTGCTGTTAAGTAAGGTGGAAGCTAGCTACTTGCTTGCCCGCGGCTATTCGTAGATCTGTAGTTCTGCCCCTATAGCGGATTGTGCTACTTTCAATCCTTAGTAGCGGGTATTAGGTGAGAGGGCTCCTATCTCATAGCAGTTACTGTGCTTTCTGGATACCTTTCATTGACAGCCTTGCTACTCCTGAAAGAGCTGGGTGAAGAGGGGCGAAAGTCCATCCGATCGAATGCTGTCGTAAAGCACTTTCTGGTAATAAATGGACTACTATGGATCTTTCTTTCATAGGGCCTTGTGGTGGTCCTTGGGTCACCGAAAGAAACAAAGGGATTGATTAGTGAGGTACTCTCGATAGGCTGTAGGATAGGCCGATCTTGGCTACCCTTCCCAATTTCTTGATTCAAGTCCTGGATGGAGTATATGGATCACATCAAGCAGGACATAAAATGCGTTGGCTGATCAGAAGGCATGGCCTTTATTGAGGAAAGATTTGTGGAGGATTCGGCTGTAGAACTATCTGATATGCAAGATGTTTATACCAACATAGTAAGGAAGGAGATAAGCATTTCCGATGTTGTGGTGTAAAACGAAGGGTTGAAGTAATTATAGATGCTGGTTCTGATAAGCAGAATGAGTCTCCTTCAAAGAATATATTAGAGGGTTCATTTTTCTCTCAAGAGAATAGGGACGGGGCTAGTAGCGGGCAAAGCAGAGATGGATCGAAGTACAATTTGATGTCTGGTGGAAGGTTTCAGAGGAAAGCTGGCATGACTGTCTGACTGTTTTAAGCATATCAGGAAGGTAGCAGCAAGCCTTATGTTAAGCAATCAGTCTCATATGTGCGATTACCTATCCCTTTTCCAGGTTCAAAACCATTTTCGAACATGATCTTGGCGACCATTAGATTGCTGCTAGAGAGCTGTGGTTTGGAGGGGAATGCATGTTTTGGAACAAAGGTAGCGGGTACCAGTTCGAAAGCATGATGAGCATCTGGCGGGATATTGTTTTCCACATCTAGGAATGGTATTGCCGAGGACCGAAGGAGTGTGAGGTCCTCTTCTGCATGTACTGTGACCAGATGGTTCTTGGCGATATACTTGATGCTCTGATGGAGACTAGATGGAACTGCCCTGCGAGTAAAAAGACGACCTGCACGTCTTGTCTTTGTGCGCGTAAGTAGACCGGTGTAAGTAGAACCTGGTTACTTGCTATGATAGTGAACCCCGTGAAGAAGTAGGAACTGGTGAATAAGAACCAGTCCCGAGTATTTTAGCTTCGTCATGCTGCTTGTGCGAAGTAGGAACTTTCCTTTCGCGATCCACTTTGCCGATCTTCCTTTCTTGTAATAGGTCCCCAAGACGCCATATCCGGGGTAGGGATTGGGTCCCATAAAGCGAGGAGCGTAAGCCCGGTAATGCTGCCCGTAAGGCCTAACATAAAGAAGTCTATGTAGCGTAGTGAGTGCTTCCCAGGTGGGGATCGTGAACCTATCTATTTCCCTGCTAGTGCACTAATGGAAGGCCCGTAGGGAGAGAAGGCGGATAGCTAGCCTTAGTCTTCCTGTTGCTAGGCACAAGGGTCAGATTTTATATATTACCTGTAGTGTTGCAAACTTCCTTTATCTATTCTAGTGGTATAAGGACAAGTTAGCTTCAGATAGCTAGATGTAGCCACTGGACTTTCTGGATCCCTGAGTCATGTAGCTCCGAATAGTGCTTCTAGACGAAGAGCGAGCTGCAACCGATTCTATGCATTGCTGCTGCCTCTGTATGCTCTTAGCTTTCTTCTTGGCATGGCTAGCTCCGTAGAATCTCTTGTATGAAGAGAGTAGCCTGTCGCATTGGTTTCTGTAGGTTTAGAGCACGCGTTGCTGAATGGATTATATCGATCAGCTAGGGGCATGCAGAATCTCTCTTTCTTCCCTCTTATGAGGTTGTAGCTTCCCTCTTCTTTGAGTAAGTAGCCCCCTGCTTTTGCCTTTCCTCTGTTTATAGAGAAGCAAGGGACGTGACGGGTGGAAAGATGGAATCTTTGAATAGTGACCCAGGATACCCAGATTGGTAGAAAGTCCTAACTTTAGGAAGAAATGAACGATCTTGCCAAAGAGAGAGCTAGCCCTTGAAAGGCTTCTTCTGAAGATAACGTATGCGTCCTCACGTCTGCGTCTGCTATAGAACTAGAACTAAGGGATACTCAAAGGGACGGAGGAATTCTTTTTCCTAGCTAATGGGAACTACCCAGCTACCTAGCTAACTAGATAGAAGGGAAAGGACGGCGAACCCAGAGATCACCCGAGGGTAGACTCGTGGGACAAGAAGCTACAGCCCTATCAAAGGAAGTCGGTCCATAGGATAGAAGAATACGGCTGATTGGGGGAAGGTAATTCCTTCTTCTTGGGCAAGAGAAGGACTAACACAGGGGGGTACCGGAATCAATATCAGGACAGACGGAGGGATAGGATTGAAAACCTAATAGATAGGCAGACTCGAAGGAAGTGAATCAACAGGAAGAAGAACGAGATTCACGACTGACTTCCTCTATTAGATAGTCAAAAGGGTGAACAACCCTTTCTTGGGGTCTCCAACAACCTATTATGCTACAACCTATTTTATTAGAAAATCAGTTCTTGAATAAGATGTGCGTCTACTAAAGATGCCCTGGGACCATTACTGACTTTGAGAGCAATGCTTTTAGCCCAGTCTCCAGCGAAGGGGAAGCAAACTCACTTGAAGACAGGGCACTTAAGGTATGCAGCTTATTACCTGGAACAAACTAGATCCATAGGGAAGATGGTCCAACCCTAAAGGCAAGCTAGCTAGTCGGATAGGAATGAAAACGACAAAGAAACTAGCTACATAGCTGCTAGCTAGAAACTGCATAATAGAAAGGGAAGGGAAGACAGGAGCCCATTCCTTCCTAAAGTAAGGAATGTAGCGCAGGGGAAGCATCCTGCCTTAGAGAACTCCCAATACAGGAAGGAAGGGAATGCCCAGTCATAAGACCGAGATTCACGACTGACTTCCTCCATTAGATAGGATAGAGAAATACCGGCATATTATGCGACACTCTTTTTATGTCGCTGAATAGGACGCGGGTCTTTCTCTCGGTAATGCACTCGGCGATAGAGGAATTATTGGCAATAGACAAATGCGGACTCTTAGTGGATACAATAGGTGGGCCACGACGAGACTCTTAGAGCTGCCTACTACTCGGATAAGAATAGGAATAAGGGATACTCAAACGAAAAGTAAATGGGAAGTAATAACCATAAGAGCTATCCTAGCTCTATAACCAGCTATTGGCCTGGAAGCACTAGTCAGTTAGCTACTTACCTCAGGTTTCTCTATCTATTAGTTAGGTGCGGCCTTCTTCTCCTTAGCAGCTAGGAAGGAAAGAGCGAACTGCGGATATATCGCTTGCCCTTGACGCTGCAGTTCCCGCTGCATAGCTTCCTAATAGGAATGCCAAATACAAAGAACTACCTAGCTACTAGCCACTAGCTACTAGAAAGGGAAAGGCCTGACTATATTCCTGACGAGAGGAAAGAACAAAGAAGAAAGCGGGGAGGACTTACTCAACTAAGAGGGAATCCTGGAAGTGAGGCTACAGACTAAACCTAAGAGATAGACTTGCTATCCTGCATGCCCTTAGCTACAGGAACAAGTAGGCTGGGAGAGGGCTAAGTCTTCCTGGCTGTAAATCAATCGAATACTAACAAGGGAAAACTAGAAGGGCTTAAAGAACTAACAGCGAATTAAGGGAAGTGTTGCCACATACTACTGTTAGCTGTTACGCTCGCCCATCCTTCAAAGTCTCACTTCTTCTCTAAGAAAAGGAGCTCAACGCATGAGTTTTGACCGTTGAATGTGGTCGACCATTCATTAGGTTTAACCCATCTTTAATGGCGGTCCTAACTAAAGAAAGAGCAATCCGCTGCGCTAGTGAGACTGATCGGGAAGTACTTGACGATCTGGTTTGAGCCTGTGCTTTGTTACTTGAATTCTCTACTTCTGCACTGGGACCCTCTTCTAGGCTAGAGCCCCTTGTATACATACTAACGGTAGCAAAGCGAGTACTGAAGCGAGGGGAGTGTACAGAACGAACAAACGTAGCAAACCGTTGGTTGGGGAAGAAGACCTCTGGGAGTCAATTATTCAGATAGATAGCGGAGCTTTCGGATGGGGTACATCAATATCAATCGACAGTACCAACTGGGGCTTCCAAGCCCACTTGATGAGCTTGCGAAAGGATGAATGAGACCATAAAGCTTTGATCAAAAAGCCTACAACTGCTCCACATCCATCCGGTGATCCCTACCTCTCTATCCACAACCGACCCATCTCCTTGAAGCCGGGTAGACTGATCGATCGAATTCATTCATGGTTGCGAGGGACCAATCTCTCACTGCGGATCGAACATGGGCGAATGATCCTCCCTCTGATCCATCCTTCCCATTCGTCGAATGATCTGTATAATAAATAGGCATTCGATCTACATCCAACGGACCCTTCCGCCCGAAAAAAAGGGCTATTAGTCTCAGTTGCATGATTAGATAACCTCTTTCGGCACAACTATTTCTCTCTCCCGGGATACTCGCCCAAGAACTCCAATTTCGAATATCGGACGGGCGGTGGGTCAGTGGCTAGAGGTAAACGACTCTCCGGGCCAATTATTTGCCCCGAAAAACCCGTAGCAAAAGCCGATAGCCTATTATCGGGAGGTCATCTCTAAGTTAATGCTAAAAAAAAAAAATGATCCTGAATGAGCAGAGCACCATTGAGATACAAAGATGTCAAGCGGGGAATGAGAAAGAGAGATGTTAATGATGAAGGGGACCGGGATTCACTTACCAATACTCCTATAAGGTTTTAATTTGGATGCTTGGCTTTCGAGTGAACACTGCCTTTCTCGACTGAACACACTAAGGAAGAAGAGAGCTTGCCCTAATCGATAAGGGAAGTGACTCATGCACCCGGATTCGAATCTCCTGCCCCAGAACCAAGCATAATCTATTTTGCCCTTTTAGCGCCTTTTCTAGCCTTCAACTCTAGCTAGCTAACCCTTTCACTTGACTTGGTACCCAAACTCTATCAAGTGGTTTTTTTCCATAAGGTAGGGGTTAAAGGAGAGCAATTTCATCGATTACCTATCCCATTAATATTGTTTCAACCACAGGGGTGAGCTTCGGGTCACTTTGGCCACTTTCGCTTGCCTGCTAACTCCGATTCCTATCCTAATAGGTGGAATTCCTCGGTAAGTTTGAAAGGATTCAATTCATTCTATCGAGAGGACCCTCTTACTGAATCTCCTCAGGCGAGGCCAAATGATCAGTTAACACCCCAGTCCCGAAGTCATGCTCAAACCTGTCCATCCACATCCATCTTGCTGAGATCGGTCTGAACCAAGGAATCCCTTATATATGATGCAAGTTCCTTCCCATTCTTCTCTTCTCCCCAGCTTCAATCATCTATTCGTTTGGGGGGGCCTTTCGAAATTAGATGGAAAGAAAGAGAAGCTTTTCCTAGACTATAGTTCCGTCTCATTCGAAGCTTTCAACAAAGGAAATTCTCTTCATCACGAGATCCGGTCTTCAAGCCAGCAACCAGAGCAGGAGTCATCTTCTTATCAGAGCGCAGACTAGCCACGGAGCTAGTCAAAGGGGATCAGAGTCAATTGCGGTCGCCCTCAGTCAAGATCATGTACCCATCTTCCTATACTAATCCATACATTCCTTCTCAGTCTATGGGCAGCTATCTCTCTAGCCCAGTTGCGGAACCGAGATCGAGCTGGTGCCTGGAGCCAAACCGCCGGCTAGAGCACCCTATCGCATGGCACCATCCGAGCTTGCAGAATGGAGAATCGATTTGTATGCCTCGCTATCTATATAACCAACCAACCGTTTTCTTCGCTTACTGATTCCGTGCTTGCCTGTTGGTTCTGGTTCTGTTGGACCTGATCGATCCTATATATCAGCTACTTCATATACTGAATCGACTGCATAATCAACTGCAGGATCTACTTATCCTGCTGCTGTAGCTGGCTATACTGTTGCTGATGCTAGCTCTGCTGCTGGTTCACTCGCTCGATCCAGCAGAAGCATATATAGTTCCAGTTGCATTTGACCGAGTAAAAGAAGGAGCAGTCTCATTAGCAGCTAAGATGGTAAAAGCACCCATTTTACGAGTTTCATCAGAATCCGTCGTTGACCTCGAATCAGTTAATCCCGAATCATCAGTAGCAAATCGAGATCAAGCATATCTATTGAATTACAAGAGAAGCCTTAGCCCACAAATGAACTGCTAACCATGCGAGGGGCAGAACTGGGGGTAAGATTCCTATCTCTTTCTAGGTATCTCAAAATGACTAAATATATGCCGATACTCAGAATTAATGCAAAACATATAACTGCCAAGTGCCCGTGTTTTCCTTGACCGAGGGACTCTTATAGTCTGTTTCCAACTTAGACCACTCTTGGTCTATGGGGGCTTTGACTTCCCTCAGAGCCGACAATACTAGATAGAATTATTGTCAAGCCTTTGCGCTGCTAGGCCCGTTATTATAAAAGGAGTGATCTCACTATTCAATAATGCCATTGAAATCACGAAGTTCCCCCAGTGAATGAGAATGCCTACAGTCATTCACTGGACCACGTTTTCATCAACTTTCCCCTGATCGGCATCCATTTATCCAGGGGCAATCAATTGGCCGTCTGCTCTCCAAGGATTAGGAAATCCTTTGTCCGATAGTTCTGGAATTGTCTGCTACACACGGCCCGAATCGAATTTCTTTTCTCTTTACATATCTTCACTCTTTCTCGCTGCCTTGTGACAGGAGTCACCATCGCCGAAGCGTCGAAAGAAGTATATCCTTTGGCTTTGGTCGCTGAGTGGCCACCTCCAAGCTGTTTCTAGTTGAAGCACCATCTGGATCCCACAATGTTTTTGTCCGGTGGACGAGGCACTAAATCCCAAGTGCCATTCAGATGCAACGCTGAGATTTCCTCATTCATCGCGTCGATCCATCGCTGATCATTGCAGGCTGTTTTATAGGATGATGGTTCTTCACCTCGTTGATCTTGGGAGAGGTGAAGTTCCGAGTCGGATTGCTTGACAGTGCAAGCCCGAACAGCCTTTCGAAGAGCAATCGTCATCAGTAGGTAACTCAGGGCAGTAGGAAGACCTCCAGAAGGTGCAGGTACATCAGTGGACGCTGTAGTCGAAGAAGGGGCACTAGTGCTCGGTGGAGTGTCACTCGAGACAGCCGGAAAAGGATGAAATCAACTCTTCATCCTTCACCTGCGGAAGAGACTGGTACAAAAAAGGGAAAGAAGGGAATTTGAAACGAAATAAGGCAGCATTGACGTTGAATGAGCTAAACCTATACCTTCCCTATTTACTCGACGAGAGGCTTCCTGGGAAGGGGGGTTCTACTTGTTCACCTGTAAGATACATGTTCTTAAACTGCTACAGAGAAATGTTTCTACCCTTGACAAATCATCAGTAACTTGAAAATGCCCCCTTGTTACAGTCCTGTTTTGAAAAGAAATAACTTCCTTACATTCCGTACTTGATTCATATAGTAGACAAAGGCAAGTAAAGCACGCTTTGCCAGCCGCAAAGCACTTATTGAAGAATAATATATTAGTTCTGCTCCTTCATTCCTTTGATCGCCAGCAGCTCAGCACAGCAACGTCGAGAAGGAGAAAGAGGGGGATCCGGAGGGGATTCGAAGAGATGTTTTGTTCTGGGATGATGGAACTTAGCTTCTTGAGTTCGATGGATCCGCTTCCCGGCACATCGGTTAGAACAGATTGCCAGTCGAAGGGTCGGGTCAGCGAAGCTTGAGGAAGCGTAATAAGTATCGGAATAAGATAAGTAAACAAGGGCAAGGACAGCGGTTCGGATAAAGCCAACTATATATATTTGCGCTGAAAACTCTCGCAGGACTCTTTCATGAACACATGAAGAACTACGCATTGAAGTCAGATAACAAGACGCTCCTCCTCAAGAAGCGTAATGCTCTTCTGCCGGTCCGATCAGGAAGTTAGGGCAGCTAGGAGGCAGCGGACAGGCAGGAAACTCGGTAAAGCAGTAGTACGCTCTGTCTTCTGGCTTCGGGGTCCGAGTAAGGGTAAGGAAGCAGCTAGCAGGTCTGGAAGCAAAGCACAGGAGAACGTTCTTGAGATTATAGTACTACCATACCTCTATTCTATTATTACACCATACATACCCCCTATATTATAGACTGGGTCATAGCAAACCTATACCTTCCCTATTCATTGCGACTTGGTTATTCGTCAGCACGGGTTTAGCTTATTTAGCTTACGATGTCTTTTGAAGCGCCCTCGTCTGCGGTGACCAGGAGAATCAGCCCGAGATAGGGAGAGGGGATTTGAGAACAGAAGACTGACTAACGGCACCTCGACCTCGAGACGGTGCTTAGTAGTGAATAGTGGGACTTATCCCTTTGTGGTTAGTAGTGGGACTGATCCTTTCTCCGACGGCAAAAGCTTCGACGTATGTGGGCTTTTCCTAGTCTTTTATTCTTAAGTATAGTTATGATTTTCTCGGTCGATCTATCTATTCAGCAAATAAATAGAGAAGTTCGATCTAGCAAGATTGTTGGTCTTTATGAAGTCATGGTAATGGCAGGTGAATTAGTCGAATTTGAAGAGGACGAGATAGATAAGAGTAACAGTCTTATTCGTTAGATGGCCTGGAGATAGGCTTCGGCTCGAAAAGCGAAGATTGTAAATTGGAAGGGCTTACGCGGCTGCTCATCAATTGTTCTTGCCAACCGTAAGTTGGGGCTCCTTTTCGGACTTCTGGATGACGGGGGTTGGTTTCACCTGTACTTATCGATGAGTCTTTGTGTGATTGATCGAGCACAACCAGAAAGAATGAAAAATCAAATACAAGGAGGATCATTGCGAGTAAAAAAAAGGATTTACTGAGTACGTCTGTAAGCCTTTATTCAAGCAAGCTTTCTGTTGGGTTTTGGTTCATCTCTGATTCCAGGCGAGGAACGTTAGTCAGTCTAGTCCCAGCTGTCGTGACAGATTCTATCTTCCCCGTCTTTTGGGCATAACAAGCTTCGTAAAAGGGCTCTTGAAAAATGAGAAAAGTGTATCTCATATAGATGAGAATTGGCATAAACCTCTTTTTTGCCCATACGAGGTCAATCCAAAGTGGAAAAGTGCATTTTATATAGCTGCAATTTCTACTCATTGACTTTTCCTTCCTGAGAGGTCAATCAAAATGAGAAAAGTCCATCTCATATAGTGCCAAAACCTTGTCTTTTTGACCTCTTTTCGATCTCACTTATTAGCGAAAATGACCTTTTAATCAAAATCCCCGGTAAAACGCACGAAGATCTGATTTTTATGTCACGTATGAGGGGAATTCGACTTGATAGAAAGAACACCTATACGAAACGAACGAAATGAAATTACTCGACTGCAGCAAAAACACACTCATTTCTATCTCCGGAAGGTGTAAGACTCATTCAACAAGCTGCAATGATCAAAGATCTGGTGCCGCTCCATCTCACTCTTTGCCATCAGGGGTTCACCTTACCTATGAGAAGTGAAGGGACATCTAGTTTCGCTTTTGGGACTGCAGTTCACACATTCTATTCTATTTAGTTGCATAGGTGTGGGGTTCGAATCCCACTCGCGACTCTGAAAAAACTTCCTTGCGGAGAGGAGGTCGCTACTCGCCCCCCTTCCGAGGTCGGCTGTTAGGCCTCAACAGGACCGGGTCGCTGCGCTACGTAATGGTGCTTGACGAGACGGAAGGCGAGAAATCGAAACCAAACCCAAGGAAAGGAATCGAATGGAATGACATGGAATGAAATGCCAAGTTAGCTCATCAAGAATCGAGAAATAAGAAAGATTTCGAAAGAATAGACTGATTGTCCCTTTCAAACGGCGAGGGAATACCCTCACTCAACTAAGAGGAAAGGCAAGGGCTTAGGCTTCTTAGACTCTATTTACGCAGTTAAGGAGACAAAAAAAGCCAGCTGAAGGAGCAATAAACTCACGATTGTTGCCACGAAGAATGGGCATAGAAAAGGAATGAATAAAGGAACGCTAAACCCCGCCTTCGGCTGCCCACACGGGGGGAAGAGCTACTAACAACTAGAAAATAGAGAAAAGAACGGAAAGACAAGAGCTCATACTCCTAGAGAACAAGGAAAGAGAACGGGGGAGCTACCTTATAACCACTCAACAAGGGCAGGAAACCCCCTTAAGGAGGAGCAAGAGAAAGAAAGAACAAAAGCGGAGCAAGCGGACGAATTCCGCGAAAAAGTATATCACTAGAGTGAAAGGCGAACAAACAAAAACAAGCAACGAAAGGGAACACTACGGACGGAACACTAGGAGGGAAGAAAAAACAGCAAATAGACAATAGAGATAATCACTTAAAGTTCTTTGCCCAGAGGACTAGACAAAAAAGCAGATGCTTCCTTAGGAATTTTTCGCTATTACGCCCTTAACGAACGGACTGAAATCACTCTTATAAACACTGCGAAATGCCCTACGGATCAGCAGGGAAAACAGGAGACATATAAGAAAGAAGAGTTACAAAAGCGACTAATAGAGGCATCAATACAAGGGACGCCGCACTCGTTCGCCGGGTAACAGATCACTTCCCTTTCTAACAGAAAGAAAGAGAGCTACAGGAATGACTTCCTCGTAATCCCTTAACGGCCTTCAAGCACCCTCAAAAGACCAACGCGATCAACAGGGAAAAGACAGAGGCATCAGAGTTGCATTAGCTACTAATAATACAGTCTTACATAGAAGAGGACGTTACTCTCGTTCGCCGGGGTACGGATCACTTCGTTGGCTCAGAGAAGAAAAGGATTCATTATTACTTGCGATTCCGCGTTCGGGAATGAAGCTGCCATAGAAGGGCGCTTTAACCACCTTCAATCACTATAAGAGGAAAGACCCCGGAAATGCCCTACGGATGAAGAGGGGTAAAGACAGAGTAGTGGATGGGGGTGTATTAGTGACTTGATAAAGCCCTTCAACGGCTAACTACTTACCTGTACTAAAACGAGTTCCTTAGTACGGGATTAAGGGATTAGACCTTTAGCCGCAGGTTTCTTTCTTTAAATTAGGCTTTGCCTCCCTTTAGGTCTCCTTCGTTGCACTGCTCATTACAAGGGTGATGAAACGTCCAAAAACAAATAATAAAACACTTGCATGAAAGTTCCTGTTCTTTTCAACACCATATTATGCAAAAACCATATCTTTTAATGCTAGGGGTATGGACTCTTCATCCGGATCTGTAAGTGACAAGTCCAGGCAGGACTCTTCAGACGGGAACAACTACGGTCCAGGTACAGTATCATATCTCAAGGTTTGAGGCCAGTACCTCAACCTCCTAAGGCAGATCAGGCTTTGTCAGACTTCCAACGTGAGCTTTCAGGCAACAAAGGAGAGTTCAGAACACCCTTACAAAGATGAAGAGTTAGGATTATACTGTTTGCGAAGACAGGCTTGCTTCCCTGTTTCGGGGATAGAGACCGGGTTCAGAGTGAAGATTGAACCTTACACGGACGAAGTGAATTTGCGCTTTGTTCACCTTGAGGGACTTACTTCAGAGTAAGGATTCATAGTCAGTGGGGCGGCTTCGCCACTCCTTTGTTCAGGAGATGAAGATCAAAGTCGCTTGGTCGCCCGGTCTCTTTAAGACCCTACAAAAAAGAAAGGTGCTTTCTATTGAGCGGTGCTGAACTTATACCATTTATGGTCTTGATGAAGTAATCCAAACAGAGGCTCCTAGCTAAAGGTAGCTTGTCTCCACTGCACTAGATGCGCATGTAGTCGTAGCAGTAGTCCTGCTTTCCGGCTTTGTTTCGGAGATTATTAGTACTGCTATTCATTTGGCTGGATTGTTTTAGGAATGAAGCAAAATCGATACCATGCAGGAACAGCCTTCATTATACTTAGTAGGGGCAAGGATGGTAAGTAGGTAGGTACGGTCTGTAATAGAACGCGCACTGTACTTTTCTCTTCCGTGCCTTACTTTCGCGAGTTGGAGATTCTGGTTTGATTGGGACTGGTTTAGAGATCCAATTTCTCGAGAAGGAAGGAGAGGAGTTGCTTAGGAACCTACGGAGCTAGTGACCATGCCTGTCTGTTGGAAGCCAATAGATAGATTTGGGTTTTTCCGGTACAACAGCAGTATATAAGGAAAGATTACATCTGTGTAGACATGATTTGACGCATTTCAGGAAAAGCTAGCGATCGGGCTAGAAGATGGATGGGTCTCCAAGAGTTTCATTCGAGATGGATTTCGCGCAGGTTTCAGAATCCCTCATAGGCTTTTTCAGTTAATTAGAGTGTTGGACATCACAGGTTCTCATTGGGAAGAGCTGAGGATAGATAGAGAGAAGACACTCGGGAAGCCGGACCTAGTCAAGGATGCTGAAGTGGTGCGCCCACCACATGGCACACGGGAAAGAGGACTTTTGGCCGGGCGGCAGACACTTCCAACTTATTCAGCTAGAAGACCGGGAAACGAGAGAAGCGGTTAGTTTTCTCGTAGGAGTCACATCAGTCCCAGTTCCGGAGTGTCGCAGAGAGCAGAGAGAGCTGCTCGAGATGTCATAGGTCCGGTTGAGCTTGAAGAAGAAGTGGCTGGCTAGGCTAGGCTTACTTGCGAGAAAAGGGGCGGTACCCATTCATTTTAGTCATTTGTTCAATGATGCAACGCCGGTCTTTGAGGTCCAAACTTCTTGCTTTGGCCGCTTAAGGAGGGTGGTCCTCTCATCAACTTGATCATCGGAAGCGGTGGTCATTATCCCTTCCGCGAATCCCCTTGACTTCCTTAGCAGTTTGATTATCCATTTCGGGTAGTGATCGCATTTCCGTGACTGGCACTTAGATACTGAAATTCGCTCCTACTCCTCCTCCTTCTCAGTACGAGATAAATAGAAAGCAACAATCTAAAGCATTGGTACCGCCCATTGGAATGCCTCTTTCTCACAGGCCGGATTGAGGAGTCTTTCATAAGTTGACGAGGAGGTTCAGCCGCACTGATCACCATGGTAAGGTCATTCTCACGTTGTGGAGCCTCTCCTACAATCAAGACTTTCAGTTCACTTCAGGCCCCTTCCCAAGGCTTCCTCGTTTAAGTATAGGTTAACATGGTTAGGAATAGACTGGTTACTAATCACACCAGGAACTCAAGGCAACTATCTCCGCTCTGATTCTCCTCCTAGCGGGGGCTACTCACTCATTGTAGTCGTTAACCTCCTCAACTGGCCAAAGAAAGTGAGTGCTTCTACCCGACCGTAATAGTCTCACTTCGTTCATAAAGAGCTTAGCAAACATCTAAGACATAACAGGTAGAGAACTAACTAGGAGAAGAAAGACAAGCAATACAGTCATATTACAGTGTAGAATAAGAAAATCTCTTATTAGCTTATGAAGGGCCCCTGAAGAATCTCCAACACCGAATTAGGAAAGTGGACGATATTCCACATTGTGTCACGTATCGTCACTTCCTGCGTTAGAGTAAAGAGAAATGAAAAGCTTAAGAACAGAAGGTTACCTCACCGAAGTATGAACTACGGAACCAAGAAGGTTGGAATTAGGACAGGAAGCTACTGACCTTCATTTTTCTTGGTCTCTTAAGGAATTCATGCTTTAACCAGTCCAGTAGCTATAGCTAGTACAGGAAGTCGCTTAGGATCGAAAGCAAGCAAGTACCGAAAAGAATGTCAACGATATAGCACAGGTATCCCGGGGAATGTAGGATCGATAGCATCTACTGCGGGGCAACCAAATCAAGTGTAAATCGATTCTATGGCCATTCTCTGCCTTACAGAATTGAAGATAGAGGCCCCTCACCCTCTCTACGCCCACCCTTTAGGTTATGTCTCCTTACTGTGCTGGTAGTGGTTTAGTGTACTAAGGACTAAGAGCTTCTCTTTTTATATCCCGCTGGGGAATACGTGTGGGAATCTGAATGATTGAAGCAGCGCCTTGCAGATGTCGATCAGTGCTTGTCACATGAGAAATCCTTTGATCAAATGACTCTTTCGAAATCGGAGAGGACTTTGGACCGTAGCGTAGGCTAGGGGGAAGGGTGTTGAAGGAAGGATCGAAAGGCTCAAAGTAGTGTTTGAGGGTTAAGAACCAGAAGTCACCTTGTCATAGCTACTCCTATCTTTCTACCCTTTTTCCCCACAGTTCCCCTTTTCTTCGAGTTTTTCGAATTCGAACGATTGTTTTTTTGGCGACGGAACCTGAGATCTTTTTCTCAAGCTGCCTACCTACCCTTTTGAAGGGATCAATAACGTAGTTCTTGAACTACTGCACCTGCGCATACCTCTTCTTGCTTACTTTGCGGGAAAGGTCTTCCCGACAAAGACCTTAACGTATCAGCCCTCGTGAGAAGATATTAGGATTTGAAATCCCTCTTCCTCTCTCTCTTTATTCTTAGTCGTCATTCTTCCACTCTTGATCCTCCCCGCAGTGGGCGAATTTGACTTTCTAGTCCCACCAGTCCCCTCTGTTTGCATTATACTCTTCTTTCGCTAAGATCTCCCTGTAGGTTTGCCAATTGAACTCCGTCTCCATCTCTTCGTCTTCGTTATCTAGCGTGAGTATTAGTGGTACTCCTCGGTTGTTATCGATATCGATTTTATACCTGCCGTTTTCTACCTTGTTTGGAGTTCTTTCTAAGGGCCGGGTTGCGTAATCCATCTTGTTTGGGTCTTCATTTCTCCATACATAACAATGAGAAAAGTTCCATTCTAGCTTTAGAAGTTGTTTTTGCCAAGTGATCCGTTCTGGAAGGTCTTACACTCCCGAGGAACTCGAGGTGAGGAGGAAGAAAGGAAAGGAGAAGGATGCTCTGCAAGACCTCGAACCAGTAAAGCAGAAGGTGACAGACGAACAGGTTAGAGACTTCCTGAAGCTCATCAAAAAGAGCGAGTACAGCATAGTGGCGCAGTTGGGTCGGCTCACGGCTCAAATCTCTATCCTGGACCTCTTACTAGCATCAGAAGCCCACCGCTCCGCACTATTGCCTCAACCAGACGCATGTTCCATCCAGCATCACTCCTGAAAGCCTTCAGAATAGGGTCGGACAGATCCTGGCCAGTAACACCATCACTTTTACAGAAGACGAGTTATCCCCACCCCAGAAGGAACCGGACATAATCGGGCCTTGCACATCTCTGTTAAGTGTAAGGACATGCTAGTGGCACGAGTCCTTGTGGATAATGGGTCTGCACAACATGTCTGCCCATTGGCTACCATCACCAAACTGGGAATTGAGAAAACAGCCCTCAGACCTTGCCATCATTCGAGCCTTCGATGGTTCGAAAAAGGTAAGTACTGGGAGAATTGGATCTGCCCGTTGAGATAGGTCCATATACCTTTGAGGTAAACTTCCAGGTGTTGGACATTCCCTCTGCAACCAATTTTCTATTAGGACGTCCTTGGGTCCATGCCGCAGGGGCAATTCCGTCCAGTCTTCATCAGTGCGTCAAATATGTCCTCAAAGATCACCTAGTTACAGTGCATGCTGAAGAAGACCGAGCGAAGTGAACTTGCATCTTTTAAGCTCCTTCGTTGATCGACCTTTTGTAACATCTTCAACAGATAGAAAGTGGGGCAAATCCAATCGTCGAATCGGGGCAGAGTTCGCCAGGAAAGAAATATCTGTAGAAGTAGAAGCGGGGAGGTCCCTCGACTCGAGCTAACTGCATTTGGCAACAGGGCTTAACACAGAATCCCTCGGTCACTTCCGGGGACTCGCTTCGCACGCACCTTATAGGCTTTCTAGCCATTGAAAGCATTCCAATTGCAGCTGAGTCGCTCGCAAGAGCAGCTCCCATTCCTGCAACATTAGTTGCTTCCTCAACAAGATCCTCATCTCTTTTTCTCTGGGCTTCTTCAACAATAGCGGATTCTACCCCAGAAAAGAGAAATAAGCAGTTTGGTCACCTTCGCCCTAGTACTGGGATCAGGAACTCCTCTATCTATGCTAATGGTTCCGTTGTCAGACTATATTCTATTCTACCCTCGAGTCACTCATTCCCTTTCGAGATCTCCGCATATAACTCGTTTTCTTGACTCGTTCCCATCTCTTTACTCAAGAAAAGTATAGAGCTCTAGCTCCATGTATATGTATTCCACTCCCATCCTCTTAAGAACAGTGCTTTCTCCGGAAGTGCGGCAATTCGTCATCTTTCCTATCTTTTGGAGTGTGAAAATCTCTCTTTTTGGCGTCCTATTCCCCTAATCCATTTTTTCCTGATCAGAGGAACGAAGATGCTCGTACGTAAGGACTTTAGTACTCGACCGAGAGTCCGAGGATGGGAGTGGAATACTTGTTTCGAGGGGGTTCTAAACGTACCGATGTGAACTGGTTGAAAAAAGATCCCTGTACCCTTATTTCTAATGAGATTGGAGACCCAGCCAAGACTGATTAGCTCGGGTGAAGTGCCCCAAGGGCAAGAAGAGACGAAGAAGAAGGTGGGATCTTTTCCGGCAACAGATTTGGATAGATGACATGAAGCTGACCCCGGTCCCTAGGGGAGATTAATCTCTTCTTCTTCTTAGCCGCACTGATATATTAGTACGGGCATCTCGTCTGAACGTCTCTCTTTTTTGGAGTTCAAATCCCTCTTTTCAAGATCAGATTCCCCGTCTTGCTCTCTTATTCAAGCTTGACTTCCGTTTCTCTTGTAGAGAGAGAAATAGATGAACAGTGGAGCACTATCTCAATTGCATCGACCCCTACCTCACTCTACTAACCCTCTCGCTTCGTACACTACGCTCTTTTCCTATCGGTCTCATAAACCGAAGATAGATGGCTGTCATGGCTCTTTGATGGGTAGCCCCTGCAGAGGCCGAAGGGCAGAACTTTGTAACAGAAAGTTCCCTATTGAGTGATGAAAGAAGTCTTTTCTTGGTCCTGCTTCGCCATCTTGATCTGATTGTATCCCGAGAAGCCATCCATGAAAGAGAACATCCCATTTCCGGCAGCGTTGTCGACTAAAATAAATGTCAATGTGAAGAAGAGGGAAGTCATCTTTAGGGCTTGCTCTGTTCAAGTCACGATAGTCGACACACATTCTGACTCTTCCATCCTTCTTCAGAACTGGGACAAGATTTGCTATCCATTCCGGGTAGGTAGCCACCCTGAGGCTTCAAATTGCTTCATCACTTCCTCTCTGATTTTTAACAACCATTGAGGCTTCATTCTCCTGAGCTTCTGTTTGACAGGCTTGCATTCTGGTTTTAGTGGGAGCTGGTGCTCAACAATATCCCAGACTAGGCATGTCCTTATACGACCATGCAAAGACGTCTGGAAATTCTTTGAGGAGCGGAATTCTGTCCTTTTTTATGGTTGTTTGACAAGGACGTGCCTATTTTGACTTCTTTGCCCACTTCTTCTGACCCAATGTTGACTGTTAGGGATTCTTCTAAGTTGGGTTTTGGACCGTTCTCATGACGTTCCACCATGTCCAAAATTTTCTTGGGAACTTCAATTTCAATGTCGTCTCCTCGTCGAGCTCGATGTCGAAATTATATTCAAGGGAAGGGCTAACCTCTTGATCTATTTGGTCATACACAATGCTAGGCTACGTATCCCCCTAAAATGAAAAGAAAAACATTCTGAAACTATTGCAATGAGTACAAAAGATTGTTTCAAAAAGGAAAAAGGAGCCTTCTGATGCTCAAAATATTCCTGTTTTGTTGGAAGGCGGCAACTCAACAGGGCCCAATACTAAGTGCTCGCTTTACCCCAACGGCTCCTGCTTCCTCGTAGGAATAGGAGTGATCACCCAGTTATCCAGACTTTCTCCTGGCGTTGCAGGTCGAATGGTGCTCCCTTCTGACATACTAGGGAGTGTCCGGATCATAGCAACCTGTTCTTCTTGAGAAAACACCCACTGTAGGACTTCTTCTGGTACTTCATCGTAGTCAAATGCCTCTCTCATGTCCTGGGGTACGTTTACCAACTTTGATACCTCAACGCTTTCTTCGGGCTCTGGTGGTGGCGTTCCGGGTTGGAGGATACAAGCAGGCTTAGGGAAATTGACAGAAATGGGAGGCACCTCTCACAAACTTGTCATGGTAAGTTCTTTTCCCTCCTGTTTTTCTAGCTTCCTCCTTCGTCGTTCCTCGGCTGCATGCTTCCTGTTCCTTATATAGTTTCATCTCCCTAGCCAGGAGACCGAGTCTAACCTTGAATAGCATCAGCAGAAAAGCCAGCATATCGCCTTTCCAGTAGTTCGAGAGCCCATTGAAGGCCCTATCGTTTAAGATCTCGTTCTAGATCGGGATCCAGAGCTAGCTAAAGTTCCAGGTGACCCATATTCAGTGCCATTAGCAGAATCTATCACCGTTGTTAAGTAAGCAGCTTCAGTAGCAGAGCCCGTTGTTTAAGATCCCAATCCTGCGCCAGAATGGAAGCACCACTAACTGCAGAGTAAGCAGCAAGGGTTGTAGTACGCAAGACCCATTCCAGAGCCTGTTAAAGAGGCAGTTTCTCAAGATAGAGACCCTGAAGCACCCGTAGCACAGGAAGCATCCGAGCAAGCAGCTCCGGGTTCTTTCATTGGAGATTTTGGTAAAGCCACAAAGGTGAAGGCAGAGCCGATTGACCACTTTGAAGTAGTAACCTCCCTCCCAGGTCGAATGCTAGTACCAGCAATTCAAGATCGCGATGCAGAGCTTCTAGATGCATATCTCTATGTTACTTCCGCTGACTCTATTTCCGTTTCTGGTTTTTATGCTTCTCGATCTCAATCTGTAGGTTCCGCTACTGGATATGCGCCTGGAATTGGATCTGGAACTATACATAAGGCCCACGCACATCGAATTCGATCATTAAAGCATGCCCTCTTATCACTCCATCCCGGCATCTTACATCTTGCTACTAAAATATCTGTATGTATGCGTGAGGTACCCAATTGCACTTCGTTATCCGAACATCATTCTGTCCTGATATATCTATATGTGCATAACTGGTCCAAAGAACACGCATCTACGGTCAACAGACCAGACAGACACTCTGCCCCGATCATCTATGTCCGAATCAAGCACGCCCCCCTACCAGATGAGTCACTTTGTTGCTAAGGAGCAAGCCATAACTCTTTGGATTTGACTTTACGAATGCCGTTTCACGCCCCCAAATAGCTACGCCTTTACGACGACGAATGAGGATCACTATATAAAATAGAATAGGGTAGGTCCGCCTATAACGGCGAAACGAAGTAAGTGTACACCGGGTCTAAAATAGTGCGTTTCTATTTTGCCTTTCCTTCTTTTTTGGCTTTTAATGACTCTTGGAAAGTGTTTTAGGGCACACGAAAAGAAAAGGGGCCTCTTCCCTATCTGGTTCATCATCTCATCAGCACCTTCACTGCTGTGTATAGAAAATCCTATAACGAATAAGTGTACCCACCCCTAACTAACGCCGCCTTAAGTGATGAGTGGGCTAAAGTCAGTAGTGGTTTCACAGTGTTCTATGGGGAAGTGTCGTGTCTGGGCCCTTATGAACCACTCGATCCCTGGCCTAGGTACCACTAGTTACCGAAATAAGTAAGATAGAACATGAAATAAACACAACACACAATATTTTCGGTGGGATAGACCTAATATATATCCGAAGATTGGTAAGGTTAACAGAACCCAACGCAACACACCTTCCTACCTATCGACCCTTAGTAGATCAATCTATTGGTCGGATAGTCGTAGTCAGGGGCTTGGTAAGGAATGAAGAGCCACTTTGATGGAGAAGTCTTTATCACATCCTTAATACTGTCACTTCAGAATATATATAGCGGTCCTCATGCGGAACACGAGATACCCATATCGAAATTTCATAACCTTCCAATCCACGCATTGAACAAGGTCGAAACGGATCTCTATATTGTATTGGGCATTGGAGGGTGGGTAGCAGATTGAACGTTCCATGCAGACTGTATCTCCCGGTAAGGCAGATCTATCGCGGGGGGAGGTCTTTTTCTTAGCCGAATAGGAATAGAAAGTTATGTCAAGGTGTGTTCCACGAGAGGCTATTCACAGGATCTTGAAGCTGATTGAATAATTGGCAGGGGCAAGGGACTGGCTCTCCTCTTTAGGGAGGCCCGAACCGACTTCAAATCGATTTGCTAGCTTTCTTTAGCGGTTGAATCTCTCTCCCTTTTTTAGGGTTAGTCCGCTCATTACCTAGGTCGAAAGAAAAGGCATACCCCTTTTGAAAGCTGACTTAGCCCAAATAGGGAAATTTTAGACCGGTTTGTAGTTATAGAGTGGAGAATAAAAGCTAGCACCGGGGGTCGTTACCCACTTAGTGATAGGTAGAGACAGGCTAATTCGCAAGAGAGCTTGAAGCTAATAAACTGCATTGCCAGGCCGGGGAGTATGGGATTCCCGTCCTCAGTTGTGCTAGGTCTGGTTAAACCCATCCGTTGAGGTCTGTTATGGTAAAGATTGAAATAGAGGGGCCTGCCTTGCTCTGGTATACTTCCAGGTTGAATTTTGCGAGCACTGTGTACTGGGGGAAGCAGACTCGGGTCAAGTTCGGCACCGGAGTTCATCGCACCAAAGGGATTCTGGATTATGTTCACTCAGATGTTTGGGGGCCTGCCAGAAATGTTACTTTGGGAGGCAAGAGATGGTTTGCGACTTTCATCGACGATTTTTCAAGGAGAGTTTGGGTGTATACAATGCGGCACAAGAATGAGGTCCTTGATATCTTTCTTAATTGGAAGAAGATGGTGGAGACCCAAACAGGCAGAAAAATCAAGAAGTTGAGATCCGACAATGGTGGAGAGTACAAGTCAGACCCATTCCTTCAAGTATGCCAGGAGGAAGGGATAGTGAGACACTTCACAGTTGCTGGCACGCCGCAGCAGAATGGAGTAGCAGAACGCATGAACCGCACCTTGGTGGAGAAAGTCCGGTGTATGCTGTCCAATGCCGGGCTGACCAAGGCCTTTTGGGGAGAAGCTGTGAAATATGCCTGTCATCTTGTCAACAGGCTACCGTCAGCAGCAATCGGTGGAAAGACTCCCATGGAGGTATGGTCTGGAGAACCAGTTTCAGACTACGATGTATTGCGTGTTTGGGGTTGTTCTGCATACTATCATGTTACAGAATCGAAGTTGGATCCGAGAGCCAAGAAAGCTGTTTTCGTTGGCTTCCCTGGAGGGATTAAGGGATACAGGCTTTGGTGTCCCGAATCCAGGAAACTTCTCATAAGCAGGGATGTAACATTCGATGAGTCTGGGATGTTACAGCAGAAGGAGAACATAGAGCCGGATACTCCACAGCAGGTGGAGGACGAGGAGGAGCAGACGGAAAAGGTGGAGATGGAGACTCCACTAGTACCAACAAGGACTGTTCAGACAGTCGATTGTCCTGAGGATGAGCCTGATGAGCAGGACATGGGTACAGAAGTAGAAGCTCCCACTCCGGAAATCCTACAGCCGCAAGAGTCTATTGCAGCTAGTAGACCGAAAAGGGATATCCGGATACCAGCTCGATATACAGACATGGTGGCATACGCACTTCCAGTTACAGACGATGATGTTCCAGAAACCTACCGAGAAGCAGCGCAGAGTGCAGACAGTGCCAAATGGAAGAAGGCGATGGATGAGGAGATGGGATCTCTCTCCAAGAATCAGACTTGGGATCTGGTGCAACTTCCAAAGGGCAAGAAAGCAATTGGTTGCAAGTGGGTTTATGCGAAGAAGGAGGATTCAGGATCCGAGGGTGTCAGATACAAGGCTAGGTTGGTGGCCAAGGGATATGCTCAGACGGAAGGGATAGATTACAATGAGGTTTTCTCTCCAGTGGTCAAGCATTCATCGATCCGGATCTTGTTGGCTTTGGTTGCTCAGTTGGACCTCGAGTTAGCCCAACTCGATGGCAAGACGGCCTTCTTGCATGGTAACTTGGAAGAGGAGATATACATGGCACAACCGGATGGATTCCAAGTTGCTGGAAAGGAGAGTGACTGACACTTCCGAAGTCGAGGGAAAGAAGAAAGACTGTATCGTTCATAGCCCCCCACGTTTCGATTATATGAATCTCTTCCTCAAGTCCGGGTAGCTATCCACATTCCCTATGGTAGAGAATCGAGTACCTATACATAGGCTATCTTGGCTTGCGAAAGTTGTTAGAGCGAAGGCACTTTCTTCCGGAAGGGGAAAGATGGAATCTTGAAAGACTGAGCCCCCGGCTAGCAAGATCGGGAGGTTTAGTGTCCTCTTAAGAAGGAATACCCAACTTCTGGGGTCAGCTTCGATCACGAGGAGAGAAGAGCGGACCATTGAAAGTCTCAATTCCTATCCGCCCAAGGTAGAGAGTTCTATTTCAAATCCAACGATTTATTGACCTACGAATCTGCTATTACGCAACTCAACCCTTCTCCGCAAACTCTTTCAGTTGTTGGATGCGCAAAACAACCTATTCCCCTTTACGACGACTCGGTGACCTTTGACACCTTACACCTGGTTGCACGTAATCTTGACTTTCGCCTTTCACTCGTGCAGTTGGACTGACTAGTGACTTTAAACCTTGAGACCGAGCCCTGCCTCTCACCTTTCGGTTCATTGCAAGGAAAGACTAAAAAGAAAAAAGGCAGCTTTCGGCGGACACAAGCCCTCGGGACTTGACACTTGGACACCGGGAAGCTTGCCCCTTGAGACTGGGTCCTTCGTTTGGAACTGCCCTTTTCCTTTCCACTTTGGAATTCCTCGTTGCTTTCCCCTTTGATCTGTGCCAATCATATAGCTGCAATTTCCATCAATTGACTTTCCCTTCGTAAGCCTACAATAGAAAGAAAAAAAGTGCATCTCATATAGCTGCAATTTCTACTCATTGACTTTCCCTTCGTAAGCCTACGATAGAAATGAGAAAAGTGCATCTCATATAGCTGTGAAATGACATTCATTGATTTTCACTAATAAGGGCTCTTGAAAAATGAGAAAAGTGCATTTTATATAGCTGCAAAAGTGCATTTTTTTGTCCATGAGAAATCCACGCTTCGGCAGCACCCTTGCTTTCTTTCCTGTTCGAGCAGCACCTAGTAATTGCCACAATGAACTGTTCTAACTTGTTTTAACTACTTCCGCAAGCCGAAAGAAGGGCCCCTCTCTGATAAGGCATTTTTTATATAAAATATTATGTTACACCCGGCAAAAGCCAAACACACCAATACAGGAGAACGTCAACACAGGAGTTGGGGATAGACCTACCCATGCATATGTTCAC